CTGTGAATCACGTGAAAGTAGGATACTCCAAATTCGGGGGTCAAAGAGTTTCATAAAACGTTCTTGGTGGAAAAGAATGTGAGTGAAAGATCCCACTGAATCGAATTTGGTCCATGAATCTAAGAAATAGTGAGAATTCTTGATCTCTCTCAATATCTCTCTCAATTCGAAGATCCAGGATTTGAATTGATGTCCTCTCATTGATTCCTCCTAAAGATTTCATTTCAATTGGAATTTGGTTATTTACGATGTACGATGATCCCTGTTAAGCATCCATGGCTGAATGGTTAAAGCGCCCAACTCATAATTGGCAAATTCGTAGGTTCAATTCCTGCTGGATGCACGCCAATGGGAACGTTCAATAAGTCTATTAGAATTGGCTCTGTATCAATGGAATCTCATCATCCATACATACCGAATTGGTATGGTATATTCATACCATAACATATGAACAGTAAGAACTAGAATTCTTATTGATACTGGAACTCATAGGGAAGAAAATGGATTTATGGATGGAATCAAATATGCAGTATTTACAGAAAAAAGTATTCGGTTATTGGGGAACAATCAATATACTTCTAATGTCGAATCAGGATCAACTAGGACAGAAATAAAGCATTGGGTCGAACTCTTCTTTGGCGTCAAGGTAATAGCTATAAATAGTCATCGAGTCCCGGGAAAGGGTAGAAGAATGGGACCTATTATGGGACATACAATGCATTACAAACGTATGATCATTACGCTTCAACCAGGTTATTCTATTCCACCTCTTATAGAGAAAAGAACTTAAAGCAAAATACTTAATAACACGGCGATACATTTATACAAAACTTCTACCCCGAGCACACGCAATGGAGCCATAGACAGTCAAGTAAAATCCAATCCACGAAATAATTTGATCCATGGACAGCGTCGTTGTAGTAAAGGTCGTAATGCCAGAGGAATCATTACCGCAGGGCATAGAGGGGGAGGTCATAAGCGTCTATACCGTAAAATAGATTTTCGACGGAATGATAAAGACATATCTGGTAGAATCGTAACCATAGAATACGACCCTAATCGAAATGCACACATTTGTCTCATACACTATGGGGATGGTGAGAAGAGATATATTTTACATCCCAGAGGGGCTATAATTGGAGATACCATTGTTTCTGGTACAGAAGTTCCTATATCAATGGGAAATGCCCTACCTTTGAGTGCGGTTTGAACTATTGATTTACGTAATTGGAAGTAACCAATTAGGTTTACGACGAAACCTAGAAATCGATCACTGATCCAATTTGAGTACCTCTACGGGAGAAACCTCAGCAGAAAACTGTTGAGTAACGGCAGCAAGTGATTGAGTTCAGTAGTTCCTCATAGAAAATTATTGACTCTAGAGATATGGTAATATGGAGAAGACAAAAAAAAATTGTTTGAAGCACGCACAGAACCGGAGAGCGCCCCTTGTTTCAAAGAGAGGAGGCCGGGTTATTCACATTTAATTTGATGGTCAGAGGCGAATTAAAAGCTAAGCAGTGGTAATTATAAAGATCCCCCGGGGAAAAATAGAGATGTCTCCTACGTTACCCGTAATATGTGGAATGGAAGTATTGACGTAATTTCATAGAGTCATTCGGTCTGAATGCTACATGAAGAACATAAGCCAGATGACGGAACGGGGAGACCTAGGATGTAGAAGATCATAACATGAGTGATTCGGCAGATTTGGATTCCTATATATCCACTCATGTGATACTTCATCATACGATTCATATAAGATCCATCTGTCTAGATATCATCATATACATCTAGAAAGCCGTATGCTTTGGAAGAAGCTTGTACAGTTTGGGAAGGGGTTTTTATTGATAAAAAAGAAGAATCTACTTCAACCGATATGCCCTTAGGCACGGCCATACATAACATAGAAATCACACTTGGAAAGGGTGGACAATTAGCTAGAGCGGCAGGTGCTGTAGCGAAACTGATTGCAAAAGAGGGTAAATCGGCCACATTAAGATTACCATCTGGGGAGGTCCGTTTGATATCCAAAAACTGCTTAGCAACAGTCGGACAAGTGGGTAATGTTGGGGTGAACCAAAAAAGTTTGGGTAGAGCCGGATCTAAGCGTTGGCTAGGTAAGCGTCCTGTAGTAAGAGGAGTAGTTATGAACCCTGTAGACCATCCCCATGGGGGCGGTGAAGGGAGAGCTCCGATTGGTAGAAAAAAACCCACAACTCCTTGGGGTTATCCTGCGCTTGGAAGAAGAAGTAGGAAAAGGAAAAAATATAGTGATAGTTTTATTCTTCGTCGCCGTAAATAAATAAGAATATAGAAAACTGAATTTTTAGAATTTGAAATAATGTGATGGGCGAACGACGGGAATTGAACCCGCGCGTGGTGGATTCACAATCCACTGCCTTGATCCACTTGGCTACATCCGCCCCTTATCTAGCTAAAAGATTTTAGCTTTTTTCTTTTTCCATTCATCATTATTGTATTTATTCTTACCTTCATACTTAGATCGATATATTGGGCATAGAATGCCAATTTTAAAAATGTAATGTAATAAAGGAGTAATCCCCTGTGACACGTTCAATAAAAAAAAATCCTTTTGTAGCTAATCATTTATCGGCAAAAATTGAAAAACTAAACATAAGGGAGGAGAAAGAAATAATAGTCACTTGGTCTAGGGCATCTACCATTATACCCATAATGATTGGCCATACAATTGCTATTCATAATGGAAAAGAGCATTTACCTATTTATATAACAGATCGTATGGTGGGTCATAAATTGGGAGAATTCGTGCCTACTCTAACTTTCGCAAGACATGCAAAAACCGATAATAAATCTCGTCGTTAATTTTTTAATTTTAATTAATTTTAAAAATATAATATTTTATTTTATAAGTAAAATTAGGCAGTTTTTATTCATTTAGTGGGGATAACCTTATGATAAATAGAAAGAACTCGCGTTGGAGTACAGAAATTAAAGCTTTAGCTCAACATAAACATATATGTATGTCTGTTTTCAAAGCACGAAGAGTAATTGATCAGATTCGTGGACGTTCCTATGAAGAAGCACTTATGATACTCGAACTTATGCCTTATCGAGCATCTTATCCCATTTTGAAATTAGTTTTTTCCGCAGCAGCAAATGCTAGTAATAACATGGGCTTAAACAAAACTTATTTATTTATTAGTAAAGCTGAAGTTAACGCAGGTACTATTGTGAAAAAATTAAGACCCCGGGCTCGAGGACGTAGTTATCCAATAAAAAAACCTACTTGTCATATAACAATTATATTGAGGGATAAAACTAAATTATTTAAAGATGAATCTTAACTTTCGATTCATCTTTCGAAAAATATATATGGAAAGATAATCTAATAGAAAAATATGGGACAAAAAATAAATCCACTTGGTTTCAGACTTGGTACAACCCAAAGTCATCATTCCTTTTGGTTCGCACAACCACAAAATTATTCCGCGGGTATACAGGAAGATGAAAAAATACGGAATTGTATCAAGGATTATGTACAAAAAAATAAGAGAACGTCCTCAGGTTTCGAAGGAATAGCACGTATACAAATAAAAAAAAGAATCGATTTGATCCAAGTCATAATCCATATTGGATTCCCTAATTTATTAATAGAGGGTCGAACACGAGGAATCGAAGAATTACAGATGAATGTACAAAAGGAGTTTCATTCTGTGAACCGTAGACTCAACATTGCTATAACAAGAGTTGAAAAACCTTATGGACAACCTAATATTCTTGCGGAATATATAGCTTTACAATTAAAAAATAGAGTTTCATTTCGAAAGGCAATGAAAAAAGCTATTGAATTAACTGAGCAAACGGATACAAAAGGAATTCAAGTACAAATTGCCGGGCGTATCGACGGAAAAGAAATTGCACGCGTCGAATGGATCAGAGAGGGTAGGGTTCCTCTACAAACAATTCGTGCTAAAATTGATCATTGTTCCTATACAACTCGAACTATCTATGGAGTATTAGGCATAAAAATTTGGATATTTGTAGACGAGAAATAATGGACCTTTATTTGTCTTGCCGTTCTGTCCAGTGATAGAACAAAAAAAAATAAAAAAAAAAAATGACAAATTTTATTTTTTATTCCATTAAATCAAACAAAACTGAGCAATTCAAATTCTATAAGGTTGAATAAAAATTAGATTGATCATTTAATAGAATTGCTATGCTTAGTGTGTGACTCGTTAGTTTTTTTGTTAGTTTATAGTATAGTTGGAATTAAAAAAATTTGACCGACCCTCACTATGAGCTTACTAACTATATAAACTAATAACCAACTTATGGCTTCGTTTCGTATTGTCGAGATTCCAAGAAACAGTCACTATATGACTAGATCGATCATATAGTTGTAGCAACTGAAATTTTTTCATAAAAATTTTAAATCTTATTATAGGTTGCGAAACAAAAATAAAGGGATGTGGATAAATGGAAGGATGATAGAAAGAAAGAACAAAAGTATCAATGATATATGATTCCAATATGTATGGTTTATGAATTATCTCACAAAAGGCAATGTGATAAAGCATCAATACTGATATAATATCAATAATTAAAGATAACGAGCCTCGGGTTAATATAAACTAAGAAAATTAACTCAGGAACGAATTTTGTTGGGGTTCCATTGCGAAGTTCGGGCCTAACCATTAACGAAGAGGCTATGGGAACGACAGAACCCATGATTGCATAGGATTTCATGAAAACAAACGAATCCTAATGATTCATTGGGTGGGATGGCGGAACGAACCAAGAACAAATTGATTTATTCTAAAAATAACAAGGTCTTGACCCTACGAATGAAGCACGAAAGAGTCAATATTCGCCCGCGAAACCCTTAGTTTTTAGTTATTGAATTACATACAATCTATATTTTGTTTTAGCGCGATTCGATAGAAAATAAATAATGTTGATCTGGTATATAAAGCTTACTCTTAACTATATAACAAAACAAAATAACACAATAAATTCCATTACATTACTAAGTGTATTGTGTATCATTTATTAATATTAAATATATGTGTATCCGTAGTAATATTAATGAATCATTTCATTCGCGAGGAGCCGGATGAAAAGAAACTCTCATGTCCGGTTCTGCAGTAGAGATGGAATTTAATTAAGAAAGAACCATCAACTATAACCCCAAAAGAACAAAATTTCGTAAACAACATAGAGGAAGAATGAAAGGAATATCTTGTCGAGGCAATCGTATTTGTTTCGGCGGATACGCTCTTCAAGCACTTGAACCCGCTTGGATCACGGCTAGACAGATGGAAGCAGGACGAAGAGCAATGACACGATATGCGCGTCGTGGCGGAAAAATATGGGTACGTATATTTCCCGACAAACCTGTTACAGTGAGACCCGCAGAAACACGTATGGGTTCGGGGAAGGGGGCCCCCGAATATTGGGTATCCGTTGTTAAACCGGGTCGAATACTTTATGAAATGGGCGGAGTATCAGAAACTGTAGCCAGAGCAGCTATTAAAATAGCTGCGCGCAAGATGCCTATACGAACTCAATTCGTTATTGAGGGATAAGGATGCAGAAATTAAAAGATAAGGTGATGATGAAAAATAGAAGTTTATTTTTTTATAGACAGACAATATTTCTTTTAATTTCTTTTTTATCCTTTGCAGTAAAATAACAGATTAAAATAAAAATGATATGATTCAACCTCAGACCCTTTTGAATGTAGCGGATAATAGTGGAGCTCGAAAATTGATGTGTATTCGAGTCCTAGGAGCGGGTAACCAACGATATGCTCATATTGGTGACGTTGTTGTTGCCGTAATCAAAGAAGCAGTACCAAATATGCCTCTAGAAAGATCAGAAGTTATTAGGGCTGTAATTGTGCGTACATGTAAAGAACTCAAACGTGACAACGGCATGATAATACGATATGATGACAATGCCGCAGTTGTTATTGATCAAGAAGGAAATCCAAAAGGAACTCGAGTTTTTGGTGCGATCGCTCGGGAATTGAGACAGTTGAATTTTACTAAAATAGTTTCATTAGCTCCCGAGGTATTATAAATACTAGTAGTATATTAAATAAACTATGATATAGCGGGGTATCTGGAATGGGTCAAGTCAATTAGTAGATTGTGTATCACGCATATACTTTTAATTAATTTAATTAATTATAAATAAATTTAATTATTTATTATTTTAATAATAAATAAACATGTTGATTATATAAAAATTAGGGGGTACCCATAATTATAGTTCGCCATGGGTAAGGATACTATTGCCGATATAATAACTTCTATAAGAAATGCTGACATGGATAAAAAAAGAACGGTTCGAATAGCATCTACTAATATTACCGAAAACATTGTAAAAATACTTCTACGAGAGGGTTTTATCGAAAACGTTCGTAAACATCAGGAAAGTAACAAATGTTTCTTGGTTTTAACCCTACGACATAGACGGAATCGAAAGGGAATATATAAAACTATTTTAAAACGTATCAGCCGACCCGGTCTACGAATCTATTCCAACTATCAACAAATTCCTAAGATTTTAGGTGGAATGGGGATTGTAATTCTTTCGACTTCTCGAGGTATAATGACAGATCGAGAAGCTCGACTAGAAAAAATCGGGGGAGAAATTTTGTGTTATATATGGTGATCTTACACCCCTTCCTCCTGTTATCTTAATTTTATCTCTAACTTCCCTTTTATTTTATTTTGGAAAAAGAGAGTAAAAATAAATTATATAACCCTTCCTCCATTAGTTGATACTTCAAAAGGCTTACCTCGAATAAAAGACTAAAATTAATTCATGAAGGTTTAATTATTGAATCGCTTCCCAACGGTATGTTCCGGGTCCTTTTAGATAATGAAGATCTAATTCTAGGTTATGTTTCAGGGAGGATAGAGGATACGGCACAGTTTTATATAGATACTACCACGAGATAGAGTCAAAATTGAAATAAGTGGTTATGATTCAACCAGGGGACGTAGAATTTATAGAATTCACAACAAGAATTCGAACTATTAGGTGATTTTTTAAACATTCTTTTCATAGGGATACAATTTGAAGTTAAAAAAATCAAGAAACTTATTTTTTCAAGGAGTAGATTCAGAATTAAGGTAAGGAATGAGAAATATGAAAATAAGGGCTTCTGTTCGTAAAATTTGTGAAAAATGTCAACTTATCCGTAGGCGTGGACGGATTATAGTGATTTGTTCCAATCCGAGACATAAACAGAGACAAGGGTAATCTTTCTAAACTAAATAAAGAATTTTCTAAAAGAAAAAGAAGGACCCGTGTAAAAGAATCTGTTTTAACATGAAATGGATATCTCCGTATCTTTCCGTATATTTCTGACTCATATTTATGAGATGATAAAATATGACAAAACCTATACCAAGAATTGGTTCGCGTAAGAATGGGCGTATTGGTTCACGCAAGAATGGACGTAGAATACCAAAAGGTGTTATTCATGTTCAAGCAAGTTTC